TTAATAAATATATTCCTGAAGGAGTAGTGGATATAGGAAGTTTTGTTGCCAAAATATATTTTTTTTTCAATATAAATATCCTTGTAATTCTGTCATACATTTATCTTTTATTTTATATTTTATACTGTAACTAAATGTAATTAAAAAAAAATAGGAGCACCGTACAATATGGTCATAACGATTTAATACATATATTTTTTATCTTATTATTTTAAATATAAGATATAATAAAAATATTTTATTTTTTATTATTGCTTATTTTTGTGTAACCCATAAAAAAGGGTTAATCCTTAATATTATATTTGTATCTGTTATTTTTATAAAATTTATTTAAAAAATCCTGCTTTCTTTAAAACATCATAAACAGTTCTTGTTGGTTTAGCCCCTTTGTCAATAAAATATAAAATATGATCAACATTTGGATAAGTTTTATTATTTATCGGATCATAAAAACCCACTTTTTGAATATATCTTCCTTCTCTTCGGGATCGAACATCAATTGCAACGATTCGATAGATGGCTCATTGGGATAGATGTATATAAGTATATAAAGATGCCCCCCTCAGAAACGTATAGGAAGTTTTCTCCTCATACGGTTCAAGAACAAAGGATCCATAAATAATTTAAATTTTAAATAATTATATATTATAATTTAACTTTAATTAATTTTATTATTTACATAAAAATATATTTAATTTGTACTCCTAACTCAAGTTGAATAGTTTTTTAAAAAATTTAAAATTTATTGAGCTGTGTATAACTTCTTTTTTGTCTCCTTTTGGATATATATTTTAATATTTATCATTCCGATCCAATTATTTAGACAAATTAAAATAGTGTTTCCTTGTTTCGGAATTTATTATATTTGATTTATGCTTTATCTAATTTGTTAAATCATTGGGTTTAGACATTACTTCGGTGATTCTTAATCCTTTTAAAATTTTAAAAAAGTAAGCAACATACCTTTTGTTCTTTATTTCTTTATATGGATAAGAGAAATTAAAAAATAATAAGAAAGATTAATTCCTTTGCAATACACTATTAATAAATAATATATAATAAATAATAAACAAATTTTTTTTATTTAATTATTTAAAACTCTATATTTATTATATTTATGATATATTTAATATTTACAAAGTTATTATAACTTAATTTATTTTAAATAACCCTAGATTATTCCCCCGATAAATGAATAAATCATTATTTGCTCGAGCTACATAAGTATCTTTATTTAACAACACAAAACAGGTTATTAGCAGAACAAAATATGTCGAGACAAGAACATATTATTTAGTATATAAAATGGTGGATGCAAGAATCCACATACAATTATGTCCTTCAAGTCGCACGTTGCTTTCTACCACATCGTTTCAAACGAAGTTTTACCATAACATCCTCCTTATATTCTTATAATTTTATTTTTATTTTTTAATTTGTAATCTTATGCGATTTATTCAATATGTAATAATGAATAATCATTGACTAAACCAATACATAACTCATGCATAAATGTTTATTTTATATTTTATTATATATATATATATATATATAAAATATATAAATAGATAATTTAATAAATTTAATATAAATAGATAATTTAATTTAACTTAAAATTATAAAATTATTCCATATTTTATTTTTATAAATAATATAAAATATAACATAAAAAAATAAACAAATTAGTTTTAAATAATTAAGCAAACTTATTGACATTTTTAACAGATACTTTGAGATCATATGTATTTTATATTTATTTTGGTTTTAGTTTATTGATGAATAACTAATATAAATTATAAATGGGGCGTGGCCAAGTGGTAAGGCAACGGGTTTTGGTCCCGTTAATTGGAGGTTCGAATCCTCCCGTCCTAGAATGATAATAATAATATAATATATAATCAATCATTTTTCATATAACTAGAACGACCCTCGCAAATTGCAGATACTAATTTAGTAAGAATCAATTTAATTGAAGCTATAGCATCATTGTTGGTCGGAATAGAAATATCTGCAATATCTGGGTTACAATTTGTATCTATTAAACAAATAGTCGGAATACCTAAAATAACACATTCTCGAAGAACCATATATTCTTCTTGCTGATCAACAATAATTACAATATCGGGTAATTCCGTCATATATTTTATTCCACTTAGATATTCTTGCAAATTATACAATTTTCTAAAATTTCTATTAAACATTGCTGCGTATCCTTTTGGTATAAAATTTAAATTACTCATATTTTGTCCTGATCTTAATTCTCTTAACTTATTAAGTCTTGTTTCTGTAGTAGTCCAATTAGTTAACATACCACCAAGCCATTTTTTATTAATATAATGGCATCGAGCCACTATGGCTGCTGATGCTACTAAATATGATGCTTTATTTTTTGTACCAACGATTAAGAATTCTTTCCCCCTACTTGCTGCATCAAAAACTAAATGGCAGGCTTCTGATAAAAAACGAGCAGTTATAGTAAGATTTATAATATGAATACCTTTATGCTTTGCAGATATGTAAGGAGCCATTCTAGGATTCCATTTATTAGTACCATGACCAAAAAAAACTCCTGCTTCTGTCATTTCTTCCAAATTAATGTTACAATATTGTCTTCTCATTTTCCAATACTTTATATATATTTATTATATTTTTTTTTCAAAAAGATTCAGTACCTTGTTGTTAAATAAATAATTGTTCCTATGGAACCTTATATACAGGATTTAACATTTATTAAAAAAAATATTATTTTATTTATTAATTTTTATATTAATTTTTAATGGAATTTGACGACATGGCCAAGTGGTAAGGCGGGGGACTGCAAATCCTTTATCCCCAGTTCAAATCTGGGTGTCGCCTGATAAACAAAAAAATATTCTTAATACTGTTTATCGAACTTTATTAATTGTTGCCCCGTAAAAATATATAAAAAGTACAATCATGGGCTCGTTCTGTCGATACTTTATTTTGATAACCTAATATATAGTATATAGGATCTATAAAAAATGGGATATTAGTGTGGTTCAAAAAGGTATAAATAAGTATTAAGCAAATTAATATTATGCAAATTAATATTATTAATGATTGGTTTCTTAATTTAATAAAATATTAATAATTAATTATGGGCATAAGATAATAACTATGATAATAATAGATAATAATAAAAAAGTAATAAGTCAGAACTAAAGAAGGTGTGATTTAATCTTAACCCGAAAAGAAAAAGTATTCTGTCGAGATAATTATGTGAAGTTCATTTTTTGTCTGTATTATTGGTCAAAATATAAAATATAGGCAATCTATTCAATTTCGTTGATCACGGAAATAAATAAATATTCTCCCCAAAGATTAGATAAAGAAATATTATTTGATCAATTAATTGGATCGGTACTTATGGTTATGGGGTTTGAACCCGCATATTCCGCCCTTGATGTTATATATGATATGGTTTTTTTTTTAATTTATATGAATCTATGAATAAATTTTATATATTATTAAATCTTATTAATAAATTTTGGTTAATTCTGGGGCGAGCTGGATTTGAACCAGCGTAGACATATCGTCAACGAATTTACAGTCCGTCCCCATTAACCGCTCGGGCATCGACCCAGGAATCCAGTAAGGATTAATTAAATAAATTATAGATTTATTGATAATACATGATTAAATGATCAAATCCATTTTGTATTTTGTAGTCCACTACCCTCAGGGGAAGTTGAATCCCCGTTACCTCCTTGAAATAGAGATGTCCTGAACCACTAGACGATGAGGGCATATAAATTTTTAATAAGCGAGGTTTATATATAATAGTTTATAGTATAACCATTGGATTTGCTTCTTACAATGGTTAGTCAAATGTTGCGGAGACAGGATTTGAACCCGTGGTCTCAAGGTTATGAGCCTTGCGAGCTACCAAGCTGCTCTACCCCGCGTTGAACAACTGGTGGAAACTGATGGACGAATAAAGATTAAATATACCTATACAAAATGGTAAAGGAACCTTCTATTCTATATCTCTATAATATATAATTATATATAAAATGATATATAACATAAACATAAGGTTCCTTACCAACTTGATCTTGTTGCGCCTGGTAACAAACATGCATGAACCATTTCTCGAAGTATGTGTCCAGATAGTCCAAAGTCTCTATAGTTCCCTCTAGGTCTTCCGGTTAAAAAACAACGTTTATGAAGACGTATCCGCGCACTATTACGTGGTAGAGACTGCAATCTTACATTAATTTCCCATTGTTTCCTCTTTGAGTAAATTTTGCTTATTTCTTTTTTTAAGGATTGACGAATACAACAATATTTATTTTCCAATTTATGGCGCTTATTATTCCTTTGAATCAAACTTTTTCTTGACATAATATTTCAGTTCCTATTTTTATCAATGATATAGATACAGCTCAAATTATATATGGAATATGGAAAAATATTATAAGGTATATAATATAAAATTTATTCATAGATTCATATAAATTAAAAATTAATACAACTTTTATGATGTTAAGGCAATAAATAAAATAAATAAAACTGCATAAGTGAATATAAATATATATAACCTAAGGAAAAATGGTCTAATATACAAAACAAATAGTGCTTATACAATGGAAATAACTATTTGACTTATCTTTTATATGGTATAACATTATTAATAATACTGTTATTTGGTAAGGAGTATAACTTGTATTATGAATACGCATAAAGCAGGTAAAGAGTACATGTGTTGAGTTACTAAAGATAAAGAAGTAATATTCCCTAATATACTAATATAAGTTATAACAAGAACAAGGTCCTATTTTTAAAATTTAAAATGAATAAAATTATTTATTGTTTCATAAATACTTTTATGTTTTATGTCACATCCTAATTGATCCACGTATAATTATGTGCTTATAAAATATATTTTATTTTAAATAGATTTATAGTAATGAATCCTGAGTTAAACCTTGGGAATATTAATGTCATAATGCCTTTAAAATATTCCTAGCTATTATACTACTACAATAATTATTGCTAATAAGCAGAAATAATTTTTGTTATAATCAAGTCTTACGGGAATAATATTCTATGATCAATAACTCATTTATTTTCAGACCTATACATTTCCTATCTATTATTTGATTTACAAATCCTTTATATTTTAAGGAATCTAGAGTCAAATGGTTTGGCACATAAATGTGGGGGGAGGAAGCAAGATAATTTTGAATCATAGCTTTTGATTTTTCTTTATATTTAGTAGTAATAATATCTCGGGGTTTGCAACGATAACTTGGTATATCCACTATACTACCATTAACTAAAATGTGTTTATGGTTAACTAATTGTCTGGCTCCAGGAATGGTCGAAGCCATTCCTAATCGAAAAAGTATGTTATCCAAACGCATTTCAAGTAGTTGCAGTAAAACCTGTCCTGTTGGCCCTTTTATTTTTACAGCAATATGCACATATTTAAGTAATTGTCGTTCTGTAAGACCATAATGAAAACGCAATTTCTGTTTCTCTTCTAAACGAATACAATATTGTGATCTTTTTCTATAGCACAATTGGATTTTAAAATCACTTCCAGATTTGGTTCTTTTACTAGTTAGTCCCGGTAAAGCCCCCAGTCGATATATTTTTTTGAAACGAGGCCCTCGGTAACGAGACATATTAAAGGCTCCTTTTTGATTAACTTTAATTTGAATTTGACAAGGAAAAATATATAAATTAATACTGAACTAAAATCTAAAAAATCTAAAAATATAATCTATAAGCAAATAATAAAATAATATGGATTATAAATGATTTAATTTTAATAATAAATTTTAATAATAAAGTATATTTCCTTGAACATATATGTTCATATTGTGTTATAAAAGATAAAATACGGTTATTTATATTCAGATATTTTTGTGAAATAACAGAGTGAATTAGATAATAAATATATTTAATTTTGTTTCTGTAAAATAGGACTATCTTTTTATTTTTTTTTATTTTTGTTCAATTATCAATTAATCTTCAAAAAATATATAAAACTCTGTAATGAATTGTTTGATCATGATCACTGATTTTATATTTTTATATTATTTTTATATATAGTTATTTTATATATAGTTATATAGTGATGGAGACTTTTTTTTGCGGTGATACATAACCTATTTATAAACCAATCAATGGTTAGAGTATTGCTTTCATACGGCAAGAATCATTGGTTCAAATCCAATAGTAGGTATAACTTATTTTTTATTCATCAAATGACTATTCATATAAATATATTAGTATTATGTTTTCATAAAATATTCATAAAAGTTAAAAAAAGTATAGGGGCAGAAATAATCTAATAATATATGGAAAAATGTTATTTAAAATTAATGTTGTCTAACAATAAGTTAGAACATAGGTGTGGCCTAAGTAAATCAATGACTAGTGGTGGAAGTGAAGAATTTATTATAAATGATGCGGAGAAAAAGATTCATTGTTGGGATCGTTATAATTTAAATTATATTAATTATTTATTTGATAGCAGCAATATTTGGAGTTTGATCTATGATCAAACTTTTTTATTTATAAATAGTAAGGGTGACACTTATTCTGCATATTTTGATATTGAAAATCCTATTATTTCTATTATTTATAGTGAACTTAGTAATTACTACTATTATTATTCCATATCTGAAAATAAATATAATTGGAATAATCACATTAATAGTTGTATTGATATTTATCTTAGTTTTGAAATCAGTATTAATAGCGACATTTACAGTTACATTTATAGTTTTATTTTTATGGAAAGTACAAGTAGTATTGAAATTGTAAATTATAGTAACAGTTATTTAAATATAATAGAGAAATCTAAAGATTACAATATAAATACAAAATACAAACAGTTATGGGTTCAATGTGATAATTGTTATGGATTAAATTATAAAAAATTTTTTAGTTCAAAAATGAATATTTGTGAACACTGTGAATATCATTTGAAAATGAGTAGTTCAGATAGAATAGAACTATTTATTGATCCTGGCACTTGGGAACCTATGGATGAAGATATGGTCTCTATGGACCCCATTGAATTTCATTTAGAAGAGGAACCTTATATAGATCGTATCTCTTTTTATCAACTAAAAACGGGTTTAACTGAAGCTGTTCAAACGGGCATAGGTCAATTAAATAGTATTTCCATAGCAATTGGAGTTATGGATTTTCAGTTTATGGGAGGTAGTATGGGATCCGTAGTAGGTGAGAAAATAACCCGTTTGATCGAGTATGCTACTAATAGATCTCTACCTGTCATTATTGTATGTGCTTCTGGAGGAGCACGCATGCAAGAAGGAAGTTTGAGCTTGATGCAAATGGCTAAAATATCTTCTGCTTCATATGATTATCAATCAAATAAAAAATTATTATATATATCAATACTTACATCTCCTACAACTGGTGGAGTTACAGCAAGTTTTGGTATGTTGGGAGATATCATTATTGCTGAACCTAATGCCTACATTGCATTTGCGGGTAAAAGAGTGATTGAACAAACATTGAAAAAGACAGTACCCGACGGTTCACAAGTGGCTGAATATTTATTCCATAAGGGTTTATTTGATCTAATCGTACCACGTAATACTTTAAAAGGTGTTCTAAATGATTTATTTAATCTACATGGTTTTATTCCCTTTAATAAATATTAAATAAAATATAAATTTAAAATTTATAATAATAATAATCCAATTTATGAATTATATGAAAACGGGTTATCATACATATTCATATAGAAGTATAAAGAGTAAAGAGGAATAGGTATACTTAATTGAGTTATACATTCATTCATATTCATTATTAAATTAGTTTTAAAAACTTTATATTTTTATTACATCAGTTGGACCTTTGATTAACCTTATTTTTTTATAATGTAAAATTTAAATTATACTTTGTTTTGTTAAATGATTTCATTGTAATTGTAAATCGACATAACATAAATATAATCACGCCCTGTAGGATTTAAACCTACGACATCAGGTTTTGGAGACCCACGTTCTACCGAACTGAACTAAGAGCGCTTTTATATATTTATAATATTTATATTTTTATATAACATATAACAGTAGATATGATTAGATATGATTAAAATTATTTTTTTAACCCAAAACAAATGTGATATATCCCTTTTAAAAATTTTTGTGTTGTACAGTGTAATTGTATAAAATAAATATACAAAAAAAATTAAAAGGAGGTTCATGGCCAAGGGTAAATATATTAGAATTATAGTTATTTTGGAATGTATCTGTTGTGTTCAAAGATGTGTCAATAAAGAATTATCAGGCATTTATAGGTATATTACTCAAAAGAATCGACACAATACACCCAATAAACTAGAATTTAGAAAATTTTGTCGCTATTGCCAAAAGTATACTATTCATGGGGAAATAAAGAAATAGATGGAACGTAGTGCTAGAAGATTAATAATTTTATATTTTAATTTATTTAATACAAAAATACAAATGTTAAATGAATAAAAAAATAGTATTATATAAATTATTAAATTATATTTTTTTATATATAATTTATATATAATATATAAGGAATAATAAAACCATGGATAAATACAAACAAACTCTGAATAGGCGTTTAATCTTGATTAGGTCAGGAGATCAAATCAATTATATAAACATGAGTTTAATTAGTCGATTTCTGAGTGAACAAGAGAAAATATTATCTAGACGGACAAATAAGTTGACCTTTAAACAACAAAGATTAATTACTATTGCTATAAAACAAGCTCGTATTTTATCTTTATTATCTTTTCATAATAATTAAAATAATTAAAAACAATTGTAGAAAGCAGAATTAATAAAATTAATATATATATATACTCCAATCAGAATTCAAGCTAATTTTATATTTTTTATAAAAAAAAAATATTTATTCTTATTACTCAAAATTCCCGGAGTCCATTCTCCGGGAAATATTGTTTAAATAATTCTTTTTTCCTATATTCCTATATAATAGAATATATTAAGATTTTATTTGAAATAATATCAAAATAATTCTTATTTGATAGGGTTATTTGAAAAAGTATTTTATGATTTAGAAGCAATTGACTCTTGTACATATTTTTTATGAACAGGCTATAACTATAGAATAGCCTATTCTTACGAGCCTTACGAGTTATAGAATTTATACGAGTGATCCACAAACGACGAAAATCTCTCTTTTTCCTGTTCCTATCTCGATGAGAGGAAACCAAAGCTCTAATTCTTTGTTGAGTAGTTGTTCGAGTAAGTCTTGAATGAGCCCCTATAAAAGTTGATGTAAATGAACAAATCTTTTTACGACGTCTACGAGCTTTATATCCTCGTTTAATTCTGGTCATTGAATCAAATGAAACTTTATTGAATAACTTATCTTCTTTCAGCCATTATTTGCCTACGGTCGATTAATAACAAAACGGATTATTCCCATATATAAAATATAAATTCTAATGTCTTTTGCCACTATAACCTTCCCGACCACGTTATTTATTCAATGTATCTTTCCTGTAAATACTATAAATAAGAAATAATAATGGATTACCTCGTTTATATGGCAACTTATTAAACGATGAGGTCCTCTCTATACACCGGAGCTTATTTTTTTTTGCATTTATAATTAATCATTAATCAAATTTATTACGAACTTGTATAGTTCACATTATTTGGCTCTATATTCTATATATTTATTAATATATTATAATTAGCTAATTATAAAGTAATATTACTTTTCACAGAAAAAGTTATCCATAAAGTGACGGCATTAAATTATGAAAGTTAACAAGATAGCTGACCTTGTTAGTCCGTTTTTTTTAAATAAAAAAAGGGTAGTAGCATAGCCTTTTGCCTCCGCTTAATGGATAACTATTTGTTATCAATGTAAACTTATTTATCATCTCAAACTAATCAAACTAAGTGATTGGATTTGCACCAATATAAACCATAAACATAAATTCATAACATAATTAAAAAATTGTCTTTTAATCTATCTATAAAAAAAAGTTTAATTTTTAAAACTCATGATCTGAACTTAACGAGTCGCACATACACCCTAGTACAAGTTCCTCTACGCTGAGGACATCCTCTAAGAGCAGGAGATTTTGTTATATTTCTTATTGCCTGTCTTGTGTTCCTAATAAGTTGTTTAATGGTTGGCATGTATAATATCATTATAGATAGAATAGAGCAGGTTGGTTTATATTAATCTTAACCTGATGGTTGATTCTTATGTTATTATAAAAAATAAAAATTATAAATGATTTATATTTATATGTTTATATGAAATTCCCAATATTTTAATTATCGACTGATACAAGATCAACGATGCCATGAACTTGGGCTTCTTTTGCTGACATAAAAACATCTCTTTCCATATCTTCGGATATAATCCATAAAGGATTGCCCGTTCTTTGTACATAAACTTTTGTTATAGTTTCGCGAAGTTTCAATAATTCTTCTGCTTCCAGTATAAAATCCACTGCTTGTGCCTCGTAAAAAAAACTAGCAGGTTGGTGAATCATAACCCTGATAACATCATGAACTGTTCTTATATCTATTATTTATATATTGCATGATTTGGTTAAAATAATTAAAAAATAACAATAAAAAAATAGAATTAAACAACCGTACAGGCATTTTTTGTACATTGCATACGGCTTTGTAATGGAATTTATTCTATAAAAAATATATAAAAATAATAAATATAACCTATACAATATAAACCGGATCCATTTGCCACCCTTCCTTTCATACTTTCAGATTAGTTAAAAAGATACTATGATGGTTCTGTTGCTTTATATATTTATCTCGTCTGTAGTTTAGCAATCCCAAAGTTACTTTTTAATATGATACAATAAAAAAAATTTATTTTCTCTATTTTTTTACTATTGTGTAAGAATAATGGTTTGTAACGCTAAAATTAATTCTTACTTTACACATAAAATTAGGAATAACCTTTCTTTAATACTACTATTTCGATATAAAATATAATGTTATAAAAACCCAATAATGGTTTGTTCATATAGAACTAAAAGTGCCATGCTATTATTACTTATTATTTTATTCATATTTGATTTCTATACAGCGAAGGCATAGTATTATTGTTTTTTTAATAAAAACCATTGGCCATTGGCGCCAAGCGTGAGGAAATGCTAGACGTTTAGTAATTTCTCCTCCGACTAGAATGAAGGATCCCATTGAAGCGGCTAATCCCATACATATTGTATGTACATCCGGTGACACAAATTGCATAGTATCATAAATGGCTATTCCTGGTATTACCCATCCGCCTGGAGAATTTATAAACAAATAAAGATCCCTAGTAGCATTTTCTATGCTGAGATATACCATGAGACTAACAAGTTGATTCGAGATCTCACTATCAACCTCTTGGCCTAAAAAGAGCAATCTTTCTCGATAAAGTCGATTGATTAGGGCAAATTTGTATCCCTGTGGAACCGTACGTGCACCTATGGATGCATACGGTTCAAAATAAATTGCTAAAAAAATCAATGTGTTTATTTCAATTTTATTTATTTTTTTTTCATTTCACATTATTTTTATATTACTTTAATTTTATGAACTTATTTAAATAACTTATAATTGATGTATTGTTTGTTTCATCGAAATTAAAATTACGATGCAATTTTATTGTTACTGAATGGGCCCTTTTAAATTATTTTAGGTTCTTTTTCTGCTCCGGGTGATATTTGACCGAATTACATTTGAACATATAGGTCAAATGATTCCAGTACCACTCCTAATTTTTAATTTTTATTTTAATTGTTTAATATCCTTATAAATACAAAAATATTTTATTTATGCATCCTACTATCCTATTAATAAGTATACCTATAGTAAGTTATAAGTTATATAATTTATAAATAATTAAATTTATTTATAATATTACTACATTTACAAGTTGTTATTTTATGAACGGATGAACGGAGCCTGGATACTTTATTTTATAAGTACAAATAAACCAAAACCATCAATTGTTAATTGTTTTTTAATTTATAATTTAATTTATAATATTAATTCTATATATGAATTATCGTGCTTCACGCTCCAAATTATTGAAGGTTAAATTAATACAATATTAGATTATTGTATTGGGCGAAACAGAGAATACTCAATCGTAAGAGATAACGGGAAAATACCATATGACCAATATGTCTTACAAGTCGCACTATACGTCAATCCAAACTGCATCTTCCTCTCCAGGACTCCGAAAAGGTACTTTTGGAACACCAATGGGCATTAAAATAAAAAAAATTAAGTACTATAAATTACTTTAATATGGAAACGTAATGATAGTTTTATTAACTTCATCATTGAACTATTGCATGTAATGTAATATGGACTTAGTAGTTCTAGAGTTTTAAATGAGCAGTGAACGAACCCATAAGTTATTTATTGTTTTTAATTTCCATTGTAAATACCTATAAATACTACCTTTACCTTTTATAAATGGTGATAGAACAAAACGATCATAATAAATAAGCTTGTTGTACATTATTGATTAAACTATACACGTCTTTTTTTAGGGGGACGACATCCATTATGTGACATAGGTGTTACATCACGTACAAAACTTAATAATATACTATTTCTACGAATGGCTCGTAATGTTGCGTCTCTCCCGAGACCTGGACCTTTTATAATAACTTCTGCTAATTTAATTTTAATACCCTGCTGATCAACTAATGTGCAAATAGCATTAAATGCTGCGGCTTGAGCAGCATAGGGTGTTCCTTTTCTTGTACCTCTGAATCCAGAAGCACCTGCGGAAGACCAAGAAACCAATTGACCTCGTATGTCTGTAACAGTTACAATAGTATTGTTGAAACTTGCTTGAACATGAATAACTATTTTTGGTATTCTACATGTATTATTACGTAAACCAATTTTTTCTATAAATTTTTTCATATTTTATTATATCATATTTATAACTTTATAAGGATTAAAAGGATTAACCCTGTCTCTGTTTATGTCTCGGATTGTAACAAATTACTCTAATTTTTCCTCGTCTACGAATCAAGCAACATTTTTCACAAATTTTACGAACAGAAGCCCTTATTTTCATATTTATACTTATTTTTTTTTAAGTCTATAAATTATACGTCCTCTGGTTAAATTATAACAACTAATTTCGACTTTGACTTTATCTCCAATTAGTATACGTATAAAACTATGTTGGATTCTACCTGAAATATAACCTATAATTAGATCTTCATTATCTAATCTAACTTGGAACATACCGTTGGGAAATGATTCAGTAATTAAACCCTCATGAATCACTTTTTGTTCTTTCATTTTATTTTTTTACATAGAAAACCCTTTAAGTATTAACTAATATCGGAAGAGTTCTATAATTAACTTATTTTATCTATTTTTTACAAATAGTAAGTTCAAGATAAAATTAGGTTATCTTAGAAAAATTACCATATATAACACAAAATTTCTCCTCCAATTTTTTCTAGTTTAGCTTCTTTATCTGTCATTATACCTCGAGAAGTAGAAAGAATTATAATCCCTATTCCACCTAAAATCTTAATTATTCGTTTATAGTTGGAATATATTCGTAGACCGGGTCGACTGATACATTTTAAATTAATTTTATTTTCTTTCCTAGTATTTCTATGTCGTAAGGTTGAAACTAAGAATTTTTTTTTACTTTCTTGATGTTTGCGAACATTTTTAATAAAACCTTCTCGTAAAAGTATTTTAACAATGTTTTTAGTTATATTAGTAGATATTATTCTAACTCTTTCCTTTTTATTTATATCAGCATTTCTTATAGAAGTGATTATATCGGCAATAATGTTCCTGCCCATGACTAAATATAGTTATTGGTACCTCCTAATTTTTAATTTTTATATGATCAACATGTTTTATTATTTATTATATTAAATATGAATCATATCTATTTCATATATTTGTATTTTTATACTATTTTAATCTATAAAACTATAAAACTTCGGGTGCTAATGAAACTATTTTAGTAAAATTAAAATGTCGCAATTCCCGAGCAATCGCACCAAAAATTCGAGTTCCTTTTGGATTTCCTTCTTTATCAATGATAACCGCTGCATTATCATCAGATCGTATTATAATTCCGTTGACTCGTTTTAGTTCTTTACATGTGCGTACAATAACAGCTCTAATTATTTCTGATTTTTCTAGAGGCATGTTGGGCGATGCTCCTTTAATTACAGCAACAATAACATCGCCGATGTTAGCATATTGATAATTACCGGTTCCTACGATTCGAATACACATCAATTCTTGAGCTCCACTGTTATCCGCTACATTCAAAAGGGTTTGAGGTTGAATCATAAATCATATAATTTTTAATTTTATTTAAAAATTTTATTTAAATATATTATTATATTATTTCAATGCAAAGTACAATGTAAAAATAAATAAATATATAAATATATGGTTATTATAGTTATTTTTTAATTCTAATTTATTATTATTATTCTTTTCTGTAAATTATAAATTTAGTTCGTATAGGCATTTTACATGCAGTTATTTCCATAGCATATTTGGCTACGGTTTCTGATACTCCACTTATTTCATAAAGTATTTGGTTCGGTTTAACAACGGATACCCAATATTCGGGGAATCCCTTGCCTGAACCCATACGTGTTTCTGTAGGTCTTACAGTAATAGGTTTGTCTGGAAAGATACGTAACCATATCTTTACACCACCACCACGGCATAAATTTTGTGTCATTGCTCTCCGCCCTGCTTCTATTTGCCTAGCTGTGATCCAAGCAGGTTCTATTGCTTTAAGAGCATATCTGCCAAAACAAATATTATTGCCTCGGCAAGATATTCCCTTCATTCTACCTCTATGTTGTTTACGAAATCTGGTTCTTTTTGGGTTATAGTTGATGGTTGTTTCTTAATTCCATCTCTACTGCAGAGCCCGACATGAGAGTTTATTCTCATCCAGCTCCTCGCGAATAAAAAACGATTAAATAATTTAAAAAATTAAATATTACATATACACATGTATTTATTTTTTTTATTGAATCATGTAAATAGTCATACACACATACACAAATAAATTCAATAAAAAAAATAAATGTTTCGCGGGCGAATATTTACTCTTTATTACTTTATTCATATTTACTATTTAATTTTTAGAGTAAATTCATGACCATTAATAAAAATAAATTTAGTCTTGGTTTATTCCGCCATCCTAACCAATGAATCATTAGTATTAATTTTTTAAAAAAAATCTTATGTAATCACAGGTTCTATCGTTCCCATAGCTTCTATATTAATACTTAGGCTTGAACTCTGCAATGGAGCTCTAAACAAAATCTGTTATTTTTTTTTTTATTAATAAATATACTCAGTTTTTATTAAACCAAAACTCAATTAAATTATTTTATTACATTTATTACATACATATATAATAATACATAATAAATATAATAAATTATATAAATATAGATTATATTATATATATTTGTTATTTACTTAATTATTTGTATTGTACATTAATGTTGATGCTTTATAACACTGCTTTTTTTATGGGTTAATTTTATTCATAAACCATACATATTGGGAATTATATATTATTAATATATTTATTCTTTCTTTCTATCATATTTTCATTTTTACACATCCCTTTTTTTTTTTTTATTAATTTTAATAATATAATAATTTAAATTGCTACAACTATATTATTGATTTAGCCATTCAGTCATATAATGATTTTTTATTAGGATCTATATAATAGGAATCTATAAGTTTGTTATTAGTTTTTTTTAATCTCAATTATAAACTCTAAATAAAAAATTAACGAGTCACACACTGAGCATAGCAATTATACTAAAATTTAAATATATTAAAAAATAAAAAAAAAATAAATAATTAAGGGGTAAATAAAATTTTTATTAAATATTATAAAATCATAATTGTTCGTCTTTATATTTCCTTATATTTCCATTATACTTAATTAATTATACTTATTTATAGTTGATAAATATTTCTATTAACTATTAATGAGTATAAAAATATAATGGAAATATAAATAAAGGTGTGTATTATTATTTTTTTTTTAATTATGGGTTTACAAATATCCAAATTTTGATGCCTAAGGCTCCATAGATAGTTTTAATTGTATGGGAACAATAATCAATTTTAGCATGAATTGTTTGTAAAGGAACCCTGCCTTCTCTGCTCCATTCGACACGTGCAATTTCTTTACCGTCTATACGCCCTGCAATTTGCACTTTAATTCCTTTTGTACCCATTTGTTCAGTTAATTCAATAGCTTTTTTCATTGCTTTTCTAAATGAGACTCTCTTTTTTAATTGTAAAGATATATATTCTGCAAGAATAGTAGGTTGTCCATAAGGCCTTTCAATTCTTATTATAGCAATATTGAGTTTATGATTTAGGTTTACATAATTAAATTCTTTTTGTACATTCATTTGTAATTCTTTTATTAATAAATTGATAAATCCTATATAGATGATGATTTGAATAAAATTTATTCTTTTTTGAATTACTATATAGACAATTCCTTCGAAACTTGAGGATATTTTATTATTTTTTTTTACATAGTTCTTAATAAAATTTCGTATTCTTTCATCTTCTTGTAGACTCATGGAAAAATTATTTGGTTTTGCGAACCAAAATGAATGATGACTTTGAATTGTTCCAAGTCTTAATCCAAGTGGATTTATTTTTTGTCCCATATATTTATATATTTATTATATTTATTTTTCTTTTAATTCTTTTAAAATAATTTTTATATGACAAGTCTTTTTTTTTATAATATAACTATGACCCAGAACCCGGGGTCCTGACTTTTTAAAAATAGCACCTCTATTGACTTCAGCTTTACTAATAAACAAATTAGTTTCATTCAAATCCATATTATTACTAGCATTTGCTGCTGCAGAATAAACTAATTTTAAAATTGGATAAGATGCCCAATAAGGCATTAATTCCAGTATCATGAGTGTTTCCTCATAAGAACGTCCACGAATTTGATTAATTATTCTTTGTGCTTTGAAAACAGACATATAAATATGTTGAACTAAAACTTTTGTTTCTATATCCGAATTTAGATTATTTATCATACAAGTTATACCTGCCAATGGATGATAAATGTCTAGTATTAATATACTATAATTAGAAAAATAAAATAAATATGCCTATATTTTATACTATAAATAATATTAAGATAAGATAAAGCTTTTCACTTTTTAAATGAATACTTAGTAGAACCAAATACCAACAATATTTATTATTGTTTATTGTTTTCTCGCGTGTCTAACGAAAGTTAGAGTAGACACGAATTCTCCCAATTTGTGACCAACCATATTATCTTTTATATAAATAGGTAAATGTTCTTTTCCATTATGAATAGCAATTGTATGGCCAATCATTGTAGGTATAATGGTAGATGCTCGAGACCAAGTCACTATTATTTCTTTATCCTCCCTTATGTTAAGTTTTTCAATTCTTAACAATAAATGATTAGCTACAAAAGGATTGTTTTTTAGTGAACGTGTCATGGCTAATTACTCCTTTTTTTTTTTAATTGGTATTATTATAAATTTAAAAAATATTAAAATAAAGTAAGGGCGGATGTAGCCAAGTGGATTAAGGCAGTGGATTGTGAATCCACCATGTGCGGGTTCAATTCCTGTTGTTCGCCCATAACATTATTTATACTTAAATTTCTACTTAAAAAAAATTTATTTATTTTTATTTTATTATTTACGACGACGAATAATAAAATTATCACTATATTTGTTCTTTTTCCTACTTATTCTTCCAAGTGCAGGATAACCCCAGGGGGTTGCGGGTTTTTTTCTACCAATTTTGGCTCTACCTTCGCCGCCCCCATGGGGGTGATCTATAGGGTTCATAACTACACCTCGTACTACAGGACGCTTACCTAACCAACACTTAGATCCGGCTATACCCAAACTTTTTTGGTTCACTCCAACATTACCTACTTGTCCGACTGTTGCTAAGCATTTTTTTGATATCAAACGGACCTCCCCAGAAGGTAATCTTAATGTGGCCCATTTAAACTCCTTTGCAATAAGTTTCGATACAGCACCCGCTGCTCTAGCTAATTGTCCACCCTTTCCAAGTGTGATTTCTATGTTATGTATGGCTGTGCCTAATGGCATATTGGTTGAAGTATATTTTTATTTTTTAGAAATAAAAATCTCTTCCCAAACTGTACAAGCTTCTTCCAAAGCATACGGCTTTCTATATGTATATTATGTATATATGGTAATATATAAATTATAATTATAAATTATAAATCTGCAATCACTCATTTTTATGATTTTATACATCCTAGGTCTCTCTGTTCCGTCATCTGGCTTGTGTTCTTCATGTAGCATTCAGACCGAATGACTCTATTAAATTACGTTGCGTTGATACTTCCACATATTATGGGTAACGTAGGAGACATATATATATATATATATTTTTTATTTTTATTTATTTTTACGGGAAGTTATTTTATAAATTCTACTGTTTAACTTTCAATTTGCCTCTGACCATCAAATGAAATGTGAATAAACCGTTCTACTCTCTTTTAAACAATAAATACTTATTGTTCTGTGCTCGCTTCAAACAATTTTATCTTATCCATATTACCATATCTATAGAGTCAATAAATTTCTATGAGGAACTACTGAACTCAATCACTTGCTTTCACTACTCAACAGTTTTATGTTGAGGTATATCTAATAGGGGTATACTCTAATTATAAATTAGATCAGTGATTGATTTATCAATTTTGTCGTAAACCTAATTGGTTACTTCCAATTACGTAAATCAATAGTTCAAATCGCACTCAAAGGTAGGGCATTTCCTATTGATATAGTAACTTCTGTACCAGAAACAATGGTATCTCCAATTATAGCTCCTCTGGGATGTAAAATATATCTCTTCTCACCATCCCCATAGTGTATGAGACAAATGTATGCATTTCGATTAGGATCATATTCTATGGTTATTATTCTACCATATATCTCTTTTTTATTTCGTCTAAAGTCAATTTTACGATATAAATGTTTATGACCTCCCCCTCTATGCCCTACAGTAATGGTACCTCTGGTATTACGACCTTTATTAAAATGATGCTGTCCATAGATTAAATAATTTTGTAGATTGTATTTCACTTGACTATTGATGGCTCTATTGCATGTGTTCGGGGTAAAAGTTTTGTATAAATGTATTACCGTGTTATTAAGTCTTTTGTTTTAGGTTATTTTTTATATATTATTTTTATATTTTATATATAATAGGTGGAATAGAATAACCCGATTTAAACTTAATAATAATACGTCTGTAATGCATTATATATCCCCTATTTATAAAATTTCCCGGTAGTCGATAACTATTTATAGCTATTACTTTGAAACCAAAGAAGAGTTCGGCCCAATGCTTTATTTCTGTTCTAGTTGATCCTGATTCAACATTAGAAGTATATTGATTGCTCTTCAATAACTTAATACTTTTTTCTGTCAATACTGTATATTTGATTCCATTCATAAATATATTTTATTCCTATGGGTTCCAATATTTATAATTATAATTTTTAATTGTTAATATATTTATATTATTTTATATTATGGTGTAAATAATCATATATATCATATATAATATATATATTATATATATTTATATATATTTGATTTGATATATATTTGCTATGTATGGATTATGATATTTCATTGATACAGAGCCAATTCCAATAGACTTATTAAATATTACCTTTATTACCTTTGGCCGTGCGTGCATCCAGCAGGAATTGAACCTTACGAATTTACCAATTATGAGTTGGGTGCTTTAACCACTCAGCCATGGATGCTTAACAGGAATTATAATACATCGTGAATAACCAGATTAAATAAAATTAAATCTTTATAGGAGGAATAAATGAAACGACATCAATTAAAATCCTGGATATTTGAATTTAGAGAGATTAAAAATTCTAACTATTTATTATATTCATGGATGAACTTTAATTTATTGGGACTTTTAACTTACATTTTTTTACACCAAGAACGTTTTATAAAACTCTTTGATTCCAAAACTTTGAGTATACTAATTTCACATGATTCACCGGGTTCAACAGGTAATCAATATTTAACGATCAAAAATACAAATATAGTACTGCTTGTAGTAGTACTTATATCTTGTATTAACAATAAAAATATAGTTGAAAGAAAAAATATATATTTGATGGAATTTTTTCCTATATCTCCTATATCTATGAATTACATTGGGCCCATAAAGGAGACATTGGAAAAATATTTTTGGTCTTACAATAGGAATAGGTTGATTGTTTCGCTCCTGTATATTCCAAAAATAAAGAATATTTTTGAAAGTCGATTCCTGGATTATCAAGAAATTACTTGGATTATTCCAATAAATAAAAAATGTATTATTAATGAATCTAACCAGGTTTCACATTTGTGGAGGAAATATATTGTAAAAAAAAAAAAAGATTATAGTTATCATATATTTAATATATATAATGAAATCGTAGCTGGGATTGAGATTTCATTAAAATATAAATATAGCAAATATCGGGAATTTATTTTTTTATATTATATGGATTATACGATACATAAGTACCATTATTGGGAATTTTTTAATAATCTTTTTCCGAGTAAGAAACAAAAAATAATCAACTTAAATTTGGGACAACTATTTGAAATTTTAGGAAAAGACTTTATTTGTTATCTAATGTCTGTTTTTCTTGAATGCAAAAAAGCACCAATTCAGTTGGGTATTTCCTTAAAACAACAAGCAGTTGGGACAACTATTCAATTAAATGATATTGAGCATGTTTCCAATCTATTCTTTATATTCTCGAAAAAACAATGGGTTATTTCTTTGCAAAATTATGCTCAATTTCATATGTGGCAATTCTTCCAAGATATCTTTATTAGTTGTTGTAATAATCAGCATGAATCAGATTTTTTGATAAACGACTCTAGAGAAAATTGGATTTGGTTGGTAAACAAGTATCTTTCTTTTTTTAGCAAGGTACAGAATGCATTGTCAAATATTAAATATAATTCTACAAGATATATTTTTGTTCAAGTAACAGATTTTCAACAATGTAAAGTATATTATTCTGATAAATACAAAGATCCTTTTGATTCCTTTATAAATTATAAAATAGATATTCATAAATTAAAAATAAAAGATAGATCAATTCTTTTTGATCCTTACTTTATTCAAACGGAACAAACAGATATAGAATCAGATATATTACAAAAATGTCTTTTTGTATATTATTACATGTCCTGGCTATTTATGGAACTTGATAAACGTATGAATAATCATCTTATTACGGAAGAAATCAAAGAATTTATTGGAAATACTACAATATCAATTTTTTATTTTTTAGTTGACAAATGGTCAGAATTTAATATGGTTTCAAATACTATTGATAAATTAATTATATATTACAAATTTTTGAAAAAAGAAAAATATGTTTCTTTTGTCCCTTCTAGGCGAGCAAAAAATAAAGAAATGGTTTATATATTCAAAATAATTATGTATTTACAAGATACCATTTTAATTCATACTTCGGAACCAGATCACATATGTGATCTGGTTCCGAAGTATGAATTAAAATCAGAATATAGATTACCAGAAATGTTGGATCTATTAACTATATCAATAACCGAGCCATATCTTGTGTTTCATAGGGAATTTTCTTTTTATTTTTATATTTATTCCTACAAATTGTATCAAAAAATAATATTTAACAAAGTATTAAATTCCAGAGACGAATTGAAAAAGACATATTTATGGGTTCTACCTAATATTTTTTATTTGTTCCGGGTTTACTTCGGTAATAAATTGGAAGATCCCAGACTAAAAAAAGTGGTATTTGCTATAAACAACGTAATGGAAGCAGTCAATAAATATAGATTGATACAAAATCTAATTAAAATACAATATATTTATATTACCTATGTATACATAATAAATATATTTAATAGATTCGTTTTAATGATTTTAATGAATAGATCTGATTGCAACTTAAAATATTTAATTCAAATGTTAAATGATACTTTGAATCATATAACTATTATAACTATAATGAAATATATGAATATTATTAACCAACATTTATTAAATTTAAAAAATAATCATAATAAATGGTTTGATACTCTTATTTTTCGAACTGATATATTCATGAATCGGTATTCCGATTCATATAATTCATATAGATACAAAAGATCTAATGGGATAAATAATTTCCATAAATATTTCGTTTATGAACAGAATAATCTTTTAAAAATAGTGCAAGTAGTGCTATTATGTATTAATAAATATTTTATTTATTGTTCCGAAGCTATTGATAAAGAATATTTGTATAAACCACTTTTTTTAGTTTTGTCCAAGTCACTTCTATTTTTATTTGTTATTATAGGGAATATCTCCATAAATAGGCTTGAGATTCACATTTATGAATTTAAAGATAAAGATCCAAATTATAAACTCTGCAATAAGTTGTTAGAATCCATAGATGTTCAAATCATTAATTTTAATAAATTTAAAGACTTATTATTTTTATTGGATTATCATGATACTTTAAAAAGATCAAAATTATTGATCTTTATAAATGTAGGAACAATATTACCATTTTTATTCAAAAATATATCAAAGCGGTTAATTTACTCATTTAATACTATAAATAAAAAAAATAAAAAGAATCGCATAAAATCATGTTATAGCACATATTCCTATTTATCAATGATATACAATTATCAATACAATTGGTTTAATCCCATGAAACCATTTCATATAAGTTCATTGATATCTTATTTTTATAAAGAAAATCAATTTATATTCTTGAATGATTCACATAACTTATGGTTATATTGTCACAAAAGATTCCATTTTGATTTTTATGTAAAAAAGACCTATATAAATAATTATCTAATCCATTCAATTAGTTATAGGTTTAGGTCCCGGGGAACCCATAAATCCATTTGCAAAAAAATATTTTATTTGTATGTAGATAAAAAAAAAGATATCCAAAAAGAATCTGACATATTAATAACTAATGATTTTACACACAATGTTGATGAAAAATATAAATTGTACAAATATTTAAGTTTTAAAATTCGATATGAGCCATTTGTTCGTGGAACTATTTATTTTATCACAGACATTTATGCAAGACCTATAACAGAGGAAAAATATTATTATCAACTTATTTCAGAAAGAAATAACTTGAATCAGTATCTCAGTTTAAATTCAAACATGGGTTTGATTAATACTCTATGTTCTTATAAATATTTATCATCAGGAAAGAATAAAAACCTAAGTTTTTGTCTAAATAAACTAAATAAATGCATTTATAAAGGTCAAATGTATAGAACCTTTAGTTCTTTTTCAAATCTATCAAAATGTAATCTGTTACAAACATATATGCCATGGTTCCTTACTTCTATAGGGTGCCAATATCTTAATTTTACCCTTTTAGATACTCTTTCAGACCCATTGCCGATGCCAATATTTAGTAGTAGTAGTAGTATTAGTCAAAAATTTGTATCCATTTTTAATGATATGATGCATGAATCATATATATCACGGCTAATTTCTAATAAGATTATTCCAAAATGGACTTTGATAAGTTATATTTCGAGTCAATGTTTACGTTTACAGAATATTCTTCTGTCCGAAGAAATGATTCATAAAAATAATGAGTCACCTGTTACATTAATATGGTCACATCTGAGATCAACAAATGCTTGGGAGTTCCTATATTCCATAATTTTACTTCTTCTTGTTGCTGGATATATAATTCATAGACATATTATATTTTTTTCCCGAGTTTATAGTGAGTTACAGACAGAGTTAGAACATATAAAATATTTGATGATTCCATCATACATGATTGGATTTAAAGAAATTCTGAATAAGTATCCTACATCTGAATTGAATCCTTTATGGTTAAAAAATCTTTTTATAGTTGTTATGGAAGAACTACGAAGTTCTGCTTCTGGCGTCAACATGCTATTGAGTGGTGGTCCCACTTATGGTATAAAATTACTCAAATCACTATGTTCTAAGAGTAAATATTGTAAGATCAATCTCATTTATATTGGAAGTATCATACCAAATCCCCTAAATAAAATCATTTTTTCGATAAATACTAGATATCTAAGTCGTACAAGTAAAGATATTTATTCATTTATAAGAAAAATAAAAAATGCGAACGGTTATTGGATTGATGATAAAATAGAATTATGGGTAGAACACAGTTATTCGATTGATGATGAAGAAAGAGAATTCTTGTTTCAATTTTTTAACTTAACGACAGAAAAAAGTATTTATAAAATTATATGGAGTCTGACTCATAGTGATAATTTATCAAAGAATGACTCTGGTTATAAAATGATTGAACAACCGGGATCAATTTCCTTACGATATTTAGTTGACATTCATCAAAAAGATCTAATGAATTATGAGTTCAATAGGTCCTGTTTAGCAGAAAGACGAATATTCCTTGCTCATTATAATACAATCCTTTATTCACAAACCCCGCGTTGGACTAATAGTTTTCAGTCCTCCCTATCTCCTCATGAAAAACCCTTTTCGCTTAAATTATCCCTATACCCTTATATAGGTATTTTATTGATAGGTTATATAGAAATTGGACGATCCAATTTGGTCAAATACCTAGTAAAAAACTCTTATGTTCCTTTAATTACGATATTTCCTAACAAGTTCCTGGATGACAATCCTAATTATTATATTATTGATGATAGTGATGATGATCTTGATCTTTATATAGATAAAGATATACTAAATATGTATATGACGAATAAAATAGACCAATTTGATATCACCCTTCAATTCGAATTAGCAAAAGCAATGTCTCCTTGCATAATATGGATTCCAAACATTCATGATCTGCATGTAAATGAGTCAAATTACTTATCACTTGGTCTATTAGATAACTATCTCTACAGGGATTTTGAAAGATGTTCCACTAGCAATATTATTGTTATTGCTTCGACTCATATTCCCCAAAAAGTGGATCCCGCTCTAATAACTCCGAATAAATTAAATACATGCATTAAAATACGAAGGCTTCTTCTTCAACAGCAAAAAAAGCACTTTTTAATTCTTTTATATACTATGGGATTCCAATTGGAAAAGAATCTGTTCCATACTAATGGATTTGAGTCCATAAAACTGGGTTCCAATGTGCGAGATATTGTAAAACTTATCAATGAGTCCCTATCAATTAGTATTACACAGAATAAATTCATTATAGAATCTAATACAATTAGATCAGCTCTTTATAGAAAAACTTGGAATTTTCGATCCCATATAAGATTGATTCAAGGTCATGGGATCCTTTTCTATCAGATAGGAAGGTCTGTTACACAAAATGTACTTATAAGTAATTGCCCCATAGATCCTATATCTATCTATATGAATAAGAAATCATGTAAGGTAGGGGATTCTTATTTGTACAAATGGTACTTCAAACTTGGAATGATCATGAATAAATTAACGATACTTCTTTATCTTTTGAGTTGTTCTGCCGGATTGGTCGCTCAAGATCTTTGGTATTCATCCAGACACGATGAAAAAAATTGGATCACTTCCTATGGATTCGTTGATAATGATTCTTATATAGTTCATGGCCTATTAATACTATTATTACTATTAGAAGTAGAAGTAGAAGGCGCTCTGGCTATGGTGGTATCCTCAAGGACAGACAAATATTGCAGTCAGTTTGATAAAAATCCAGTGGCATTACTTCTTCGGTCCGAACCAAGTAATCAGTTAGATATGATGCAAAATAAATCTTGTCCTATAGTTAATCAGAGATTTAAATTTAAATATGAAAAATACGAATTGGAGTTTGAAGAAGGGGAAGGGGTCCTCGATCTGCAACAGATAGAGGAGGATTTATTCAATCACATATTTTTGGCTCCTAGAATATGGTGCCCTTGTGGCAATCTATTTGATTGTATTGAGGGGTTCACTGAATTTATATTTCCTTATTGGACTGGGTCATTTCGTGATAAATGGATAATTTATCATAAAGAGAATGATTCGGAGTTATTGAATAGTGGAACCATGCAGTACCAGACACTAGATAAATATTCCAAAGAACAAAGCTTTTTTAGAACAAGCCAATCTATTTTGGACCTTGCGGATCCATTCTTTTACCTATTCAAAGATAAGCCCTCTGTTTTTTCGTTTCTAGAATTATTTGCAGATGAAGAGATGTCAAAGGGGCTTATTGCTTCCAAAAAAAATACTCCTACATCTATATATAAACGCTGGTTTATCAAGAATACGCAAGAAAAGCACTTAAAAGTTTTGATTCATCGCCAGAAGAGATGTTTTAGAACCAATAGTTCATTATCTAATGGATCTTTCCGTTCTAATACTCTATCCGAGAGTTATCAATATTTATCAAATCTGTTCCTATATAACGAAACTCTATTGAATAAAATTAAAGAGACATTGTTGAGAAATAGATGGCTTTTCCCGGATGAAATTAAAAATTAAATATTCTATTTATGTAATTATGTAACAGGAGAAATAACTTATTACTCGATACATCAAACAATATTATGCCTTGAAAAGGACTCGAACCTCCATGCTCTTTAGCACGATATTTTGAGTCTCGCGTGTCTACCATTTCACCATCAAGGCATATTTAAAGTTATTCTCTACATCGTAAAAATAGGGCCGCCATTATGCTTATTACTAAACTTGTTGGAGAGATTAAATATAACCAAAGTATATCTTTTTGAGAAGAAAGATTAGGCCAACTGGGTAAATTAAGTAAATTAAACGTTTTCCTAAATTCATAAAAATTCTCGTAAAATCAATAATGAAGTTTTAATTCTGTAAATGCTAGATCATGAATTAGTAACTGCATCTAATATACAAAAAAGTACCAATTGTTTTGAACTTTCTATTTTTTAAATGGTATATGGTATATTTATGGAATCCCCGGGAATAGAGTCAAACCTTATTCCATGATATATTTACATAAATATTCCTCTTTATTTATTTTTAATTTAAATTAAAAATAAATAAAAACAAGCCCTGAGAAGGCTTAGTTTATCCATGATTTATGTTTCATTTTTCTTTTTATATATTTTTCAAAATTATTATTCTTTTACTATCGAGATGTATGGATTAACGAAAATGTGCAAAAGATCTATTTGCCTCTGCCATTCTATGAGTCTCTTCTTTTTTGCGTATGGCATCGCCACTACCTTTGGCAGCATCTATGAATTCGGAACTTAATAGTAAAGCCATATTTTTACCTGGACGCTTTCGGTATGACCCTAATAACCAATGAATGGCGAGTGCTTTTCCTTGTGTAGATCCTATTTCAATAGGAACTTTATGAGTTGATCCGCCTACACGTCTTGCTTTTACTGCTATATCTGGGGTTGTTCTACGTATTGCGTGACGTAAAAC